TTGACAATTTCAAAAAACTGTTCATACTATGAACATAGTATAATGGCGGTCGGGCAAGTATGCCCCCATCGTCTAGTGGTTTAGGACATCTCTCTTTCAAGGAGGCAACGGGGATTCGACTTCCCCTGGGGGTAGGGTACTACGAAAGGAAATTGATCGGGGATTATCAATAAACAATAAAGACTGAAATTGATTCTTCCTGGGTCGATGCCCGAGCGGTTAATGGGGACGGACTGTAAATTCGTTGGCAATATGTCTACGCTGGTTCAAATCCAGCTCGGCCCAAAAATTTGCTGATCCACCATGAAATGATATAACCCATTTGTTGTTCTCCGAAAATGACCGATGTGCTCGGATACGGAAAAATCAAAATTTCATACATCCCTAGTGCTATTTCTTTTTTCCGTATTACATATTTTTTCTACAAATTGGATTTTGCCAAATTCCTATCAGGATCAGTAAGTATAAAGTCTAAGGAAGGGATTAAAGTAAATAAACAAAAAGAGTCTTTTTTTTTTGTTTCATTGATTCATTTTTCAATCGATTTGGCAATAACGAACGGATTACTTGTAATCCGTGTCGATCTCGCTAAAGTGCATACCCATATAGATATCAATATATAAAAAAGTCTGCCTCTTTCAGTTACAGTACAATGGTTCGAATCGAAAATAGAAAAAGAAAGGGTTTGAATGAAATTGTAAGAATATGTATGCTATACGATTTTTTCCCTGGGATTGTAGTTCAATTGGTCAGAGCACCGCCCTGTCAAGGCGGAAGCTGCGGGTTCGAGCCCCGTCAGTCCCGATGGATACAAATCCAATCAAAAAAAGATATCAATTCATTTCGTGTGTGAAAGGGAATAAAAATAACAAAAAAATCTCATTTCTAACAGGGATCCCCTTTTTTTCTTTCTTTTTTAGTTTAAGGTAAAGGTTCCGACGAAGAAAGAAAAAAAGAAAAAGGAAAAGGAATTTTTGATTGCATCAGAAAGTAAATTTTTTTTTGCTATGGATAAAAGATCTTCCTATGTTATACTATTTAATTCTCGACGATGAATCGATTTGATAGCTCAGATATTGTTATTCGTGATATTGATCCGATTTGATATCATCGAGATATAATTTATACCTTTGAATTTACCGACGAAAGATTTATCATTTGTATGGGATTAAATCCCGAAGTATTTATTAAAAATTAAAGAGAAAGAAAACATAGAGATTATGGAAGTCAATATTCTCGCATTTATTGCTACTGCACTTTTCATTCTAGTTCCTACTGCCTTTTTACTTATAATTTACGTAAAAACGGTAAGTCAAAGTGACTAATTTTACTTAAACATGACTTCTGATTTCTTATTAATGCAATGACAATGATTGAATAAAAAATGAAAAAAGGATTTCAATTTCGGGTCTTAGTTTTAAATGAAATGATCAGACTACAATCAGAAGAATTCTATGAAATCCGGATAGTATAGTAGAAAGAAATAAAATCTATTTCTTTCTACTATACTATCTATTATTGTAGTGTATAAAGTTTGACTCTATGTTTTATTTATTCTATAAAAATATAGGTTTACTATGGACCAATCTATAAATATTTATTTTCATACATTACACCACTGGAATACAATAGAATTTCAAAATGTGGATCTATTTGAATTTCATTAATTAGTATTAATATTAATAAAATAACTAAATTCAATAGTTAAAAAATTTCAGAACCCAGCTATAAAACAATTGATACAATTTGATCCCTTAACTCAATTAGTAGTACCCTTAGAGTCCACTTCTTCCCCATACTACAAGGGAAAGGGAAAATGTAAAAACTACCATTAAAGCAGCCCAAGCAAGACTTACTATATCCATGTAAATTTTGTCTCCTATCTCTATCAATATGAAGGAATTATTTCATTATTGTTCACTAATTTTTTTTGTATTATTTTCTTTTTTTATTTTTATTTTTCACTAAAAATTTTATAATAATAGTGGAATCGCTGGTACAGAGTCAAAAAGAGATTTCGGGATAACACCATTGACGAAACAATCCAATAAATCCAATTAGAACATCTAACAAGTTCTTATCTGATTTCTAGTAGAATTGAATAAAGAAAAAATATCCAGAGATATCATTGGAAGTATTAAGGGAATGAATGTTACTAACAGGTAGGAATAAAAAAACCTATGTTTTATTTTGCCCCCCATTACATTAAGTAATTTCATTAAGTAAAAAGTCAAAAATATAGAATCAAGATAGATTACTTTGCATACTCATACTCTTATTTGCATCTCTTATTTCCATTTGATCTAATCCTTACCGTCTCCCGATTCGTTCTCTAAAACAATCGGAAAACAGCCTCTGAAATTCTTTGACTAGAGGTTACCGAAAAGAAAGAATTTTCTTTTTCTTATAATGGAAATAGAATAGAAATCATTTTTGAATTTGAATAATATATTAAATAATAATATTAATAATAAATAAAAAAAAATATTAATATTCAATT